CTAGTGTGGGACAATCCACTTTGACCCGTTTTTATAGTTTACACACTTTTGTATTACCCCTTCTTACTGCTGTATTTATGTTAATGCATTTCCTAATGATACGTAAGCAAGGCATTTCTGGTCCTTTATAGAGAATATAGACCATAGCTATATTGTAACCAATAATTTATCTTATTACTTGGGGGAGGAACAATAGTATTTCATTGCTACAAATATGGATTATTGAAAAAAATAAGACATGTATTTGGATATTTCCTTTCAACTACAACAATATTCTATTATTTATTTGATATGACATGAATAGTTGAAGGGAATTCCCCGAAGAGAAAATGGATTATGGGAGTGTGTGACTTGAACTATTGATTGGGCCGTGCAGAAATATGCCTTTATCTGCTACATTGGAATTCACAACCAAATGTGTCTTTGTTTCAACCACCGTGTAAGCCCCATACAAAGGATAGGCTGGTTCGCTTGAAGAGAATCTTTTCTATGATCAGACCTGACGATGTTGTGTATAAATAGGGCTCCGTAAGATCCAGTAGAATAAGTGATTTGGCATAATCCAAATTAGATTTTAGTTTTTTTTTTTACTTTCTTATCTTAATAGTATGAAAATGCATTCATTTCTTCTGCATCGACCCGATTTAATTATACTATCGGAGTGAAACAAGGGATCTAAAGAAGAGCAAAGGCTAGACTATATTAGTAACAAGTAAATCCTTTGTATGTAAAAAATCTCGATATATTTTTGGGATAAAGGTGAATCGCAAGGCCTAAGACGACCCATAAAGCACTTGATCACGATCAACTTTGTACGCCTACTTGGGTATTGAGCATTTACCTGTAAAAATTTAATTCCTTGGAATGTATAATTGCAACTCCGTAAAATGGAATCGGGTAACTTTTTTCTTACATATGGAACCATTCATATATGTGGGGATAACATATAGATTTATTTTAAACATATAGAATATAGATTTATTTTATAGGTATCCGTTTGTATCCATTTGATTCGATTGACTTTTGCTTGAGCCGGATGATGAAAAATTATCATGTCCGGTTCCTTTGGGGGATGGATCTAGAAAAATTCACCTATCCTAATAACAAAAAAACCTGACTTGAACGATCCTGTATTAAGAGCTAAATTAGCTAAAGGTATGGGTCATAATTATTATGGGGAACCCGCATGGCCCAATGATCTTTTATATATTTTTCCAGTAGTAATTCTCGGTACTATTGCTTGTAACGTGGGCTTAGCGGTTCTAGAACCTTCAATGATTGGTGAACCCGCGGATCCATTTGCAACTCCTTTGGAAATATTACCTGAATGGTATTTCTTTCCTGTATTTCAAATACTTCGTACAGTACCTAACAAGTTATTGGGTGTTCTTTTAATGGTTTCAGTACCCGCGGGATTATTAACAGTACCGTTTTTGGAAAATGTTAATAAATTCCAAAATCCATTTCGTCGTCCAGTAGCGACAACCGTTTTTTTGATTGGTACTGCAGTAGCCCTTTGGTTGGGTATTGGAGCAACATTACCGATTGATAAATCCCTAACTTTAGGTCTTTTTTAAATTGAATCAATTAAAAAAAAAAATATCATGATGTGCGTATCTAGGGAGTAGCCACTTCAAAGGCAAAGTGAATTCTCCCTAGATACATTTATTCAATTCTGGTCCGAATCTATGGATTGTGCTGAAGGTTCAAAATCCATTGGATTAAAAATTTTGATAAATCAATTTCGAAATGCTTTTTCTACTTCTTTTCTAGAATGCCCAATATTTGTTTTACATCTTCTATGCGAAAGTGTTCAATTTTCATAAGGTCTTCTCGACTGTTATTCAAAAGGTCCAATAATGTATGTATATTGGACTTTTTGAGACAATTATAGATCCTGGGAGGCAATTCTGATTGGTCAATAAAAATATATTTCAATGCTATTTCTTTTTTCTTTTTTGTTAGTTTAACTAATCTATCATGAAACGGAAAAAAAGGTAAAGTAACATCGTGTTGATTGTTTTCTAAATGTAAGTTTTCTTCTTCCGCATGTAGAAAAGGAATAAATAAATCAATCAAATTGCGAGAGGCTTCATGAAGTGCTTCTTTCGGAGTTAAACTTCCATTTGTCCATATTTCTAGAAAAAGTATCTCCTGTTTTTCATTATCATTCCCATAACAATGAATACTATGATTCGCATTTCGAACAGGCATGAATACAGCATCTATAGGATAACTTCCGTCGTGAAAGTTCTTTGGCGTTTTTATACCGTATCCTCTATTTCTCTCGATTTGTAATCCAATACACAAATCAATTGGTTCGGTTAGGCTGGCTACATGCTGTGTATTATCAACGATTTCCACAGAAGGTGGTAAGATGATGTCTTGAGCAGTTACATATCCGGGACCCTTGGCACAAATAAAGGCGTTACGAGTTCCATACAAATTCCCTCTCAATACAATTTCTTTCAAATTCATTAAAATTTCATGGACTGATTCTTGAATACCTACTATGGTAGAATATTCGTGCGGTATTTTCTCAGATTTTGCACGTGTAATGCATGTTCCTTCTAGTTCTCCAAGCAAAGCTCTTCGCATCGCAATGCCTATTGTGTCGGCTTGGCCTTTCATAAGTGGAGACAGAATAAAGCGTCCATAATAAAGGCGCTTACTATCTGTTCTTGATTCAACACACTTCCACTGTCGTGTCCGAGTCGAAGTAGAGACTTTTACTTTCTCTCGAACCATAGTAATATTATTTTATTTGATCAGATCATTGAATCATTTATTTCTCTTGAAATCTCTTTAGTGTTTATTTCTACACACGTCTTTTTTTAGGGGGTCTACATCCATTATGTGGCATAGGGGTTACATCCCGTACGAAACTTAATAGTATACCACTTCTACGAATAGCTCGTAATGCTGCATCTCTTCCGAGACCAGGACCCTTTATCATAACTTCTGCTCGTTGCATACCTTGGTCTACTACTGCTCTAATAGCATTTCCCGCTGCGGTTTGAGCAGCAAAAGGGGTCCCCCTTCTTGTACCCTTGAATCCACAAGTGCCGGCGGAGGACCAAGAGATTACCCGACCCCGTACATCTGTAACAGTAACAATGGTATTGTTGAAACTTGCTTGAACATGAATAACTCCTTTTGGTATTCTACGTGCACTTTTCCGTGCACTACTGCGCCCATTCCTACGTGAACCAACTTTTGGTATAGGTTTTGCCATATTTTATCATTTCATAAAGATAAGTCAGAGATATATGGATATATCCATTTCATGTCAAAACAGATCTTCTATTTTTATTTCTTTATCGCTTTCTTTAAGATTAGTTTCTTTTCTTTCAGGAGTTCTTTTTAGAATAGAAAGATTATCCTTGTCTTTGTTTATGTCTCGGGTTAAAACAAATTACGATAATTCGTCCCCTCCTACGGATTAGGCGACATTTTTCACAAATTTTACGAACGGAAGCCCTTATTTTCATAGTTGTTATTCCTAAAATTTTTCCGAATTCGCTTATTGGAAGAAAATAAGTTTCTTGAAATTTGAATTGGATCCCCCTGAAAGGAATCTTGAAGTTGAAAAAACTACCTAATCGTTCGAATCCTTGTTGCGAAGTCTATAAATTATACGCCCCCCTGGTTGAATCATAAGCACTTACTTCACTTTTGTTGACTCTATCCCACGTTGGTAAAACTCTCCCGAAACATAATCTAAAATCAGATCTTCATTATCTAAAGGAATCCGGAGTGGGAGTGATTTACTAATTAAACCTTCATGAATCCATTTTGTTGTTCTTTTATTCCAGGTAAAACTTCCTTGACGTATCAACTACCGTAGGGCAGGAGGAGTTCTATTAGACAACCCATGCTTTTTTCTTTTTTTTTGCACAAATGGAGAGTTTCGGATACAATTCGTATACCGGACGGATTACCATATATAACACAAAATTTCTCCACCGATTCCCTCTAGTCGAGCCTCCCGGTCTGTCATTATACCCCGAGAAGTAGAAAGAATTACAATCCCCATCCCCCCTAAAATCCTAGGAATTTGTTGATAGTTAGAATAGATTCGTAGACCTGGTCGACTGATCCGTCGTAAATTTAAAATAGTTCTATGCGGTCCTTTTCTATTCCTTCTATGTCGTAGGGTTAAAACCAAAAAATATTTGTTGCGTTCCCGATGTTTCCTTACGTTATCGATAAAACCTTCTCGTAAAAGTATTTTAACAATGTTTTCAGTGATGTTAGTAGATCCTATTTGAATCGTTCCTTTTCTATTCATATCAGCATTTCGTATAGAGGTTATTATGTCAGCAATAGTGTCCTTACCCATGGTAAACTAAAATTATTGTTGCTCCCGAATTTTGATATAACCAACGTGGTCTTTTTTTTTACTTAGTAAAGGTATATACGTGAGACACAATCTACTAATTAATCTATGCCATTAAAATATTCTAAATACTCTAACTATACTTGGGTCTCGTCTTATAATACCTCGGGAGCTAATGAAACTATTTTAGTGAAATTTAACTGTCTCAATTCCCGGGCGATCGCACCAAAAATTCGAGTTCCTTTTGGATTTCCTTCTTGATCAATGACAACGGCAGCATTGTCATCATATCGTATTATCATCCCGTTGTCGCGTTTGAGTTCTTTACGAGTACGTACAATTACAGCTCTGATGACTTCTGATCTTTCTAGAGGTGTATTTGGTACTGCTTCCTTGATCACAGCAACAATAACGTCACCAATATGAGCATATCGGCGATTACTAGCTCCTATGACTCGAATACACATCAATTCTCGGGCCCCGCTGTTATCTGCTACATTCAAATGGGTCTGAGGTTGAATCATTTTTTAAATCTCTTTTTTCAATGTAACAAAGGACGAAGAAAAAAAGAAATATTGTTTGTCAAAAAAAAAAAGGAAACTCGCAATTGTTTTTTTTATTCCCAAGAAAAGACTTCTTTCCTTTGGTTCTATATTCCTATCCTGAAATAATGAATTGAGTTTTTATAGGCATTTTTGACGCCGCTATTGAAATAGCCTTTCTGGCTATATTTTCGGCTACTCCGCTCATTTCATAAAGGATTCTGCCCGGTTTAACGACAGCTACCCAATACTCGGGAGATCCTTTCCCCGAACCCATACGTGTTTCTGTAGGTCTTACCGTAACGGGTTTGTCTGGAAATATACGTACCCATATTTTTCCACCACGGCGTACATTTCGTGTCATTGCGCGGCGCCCCGCTTCTATTTGTCTAGATGTAATCCAAGCGGGTTCAAGTGCTTGAAGAGCATATCTACCAAAACAAATCCGATTACCTCGATAAGATATCCCCTTCATTCTTCCTCTATGTTGTTTACGAAATCGGGTTCTTTTGGGGTTATAGTTGATGGTTGTTGTTTATGAATTCCATCTCTACTACAGAACTGGACATGAGAGTTTCTTCTCATCCAGCTCCTCGCGAAAAAAAATGACTCAAAAAATATTTAATTCTTAATCTTAAGATATACAGGTAGTTAATGAATAATTGAATCTTGGGATTCTTTGCTTTGCGATTTTATCTGATCTATTATAAATTTGTATATCTTGTTTGGATCTATTGGATATATAAGTATAAGGAATTAAACACGGATTCTATTTCTAGATAATGTCTTATCTTGGTTTTGTTATAATGTTATAACGAATCTTTATTTTGTTTTTTATCATATTCATATCAGATTCAGATCGACAAAAATTGAACAATCAAATAAAATTAAACTCAAATTTTCGCGGGCGAATATTTACTCTTTTTCTAGTTCAGTTGTCGGGTTAACCCATGACCTCTCAGAATCAGAATAAAAAGAAATGCAGTGGTCTCTGGTTTGTTCCGCCATCCTCCCCGATAAATCATTAGGATTCGTTTTCAATAGAATCCTCCGCATTCACGGGTTCCGTCGTCCCCATCGCTCTCGATTAATGCTTAGGTCTGAATTCTCCAATGGAGCCTTAATTTAAATATTCAAATTTTATATTTCTATTTATTTAATAAAATAAAAATAAAATTTGTTCTTGAGTCAACCTTCTCAGTCTTTATTGACTTAAGTTAAGGCTCTTGATTTTTTCTTCAATCAACAGATATTCATCTAATTATTGATGAATCCCTATTGATGCTCTATTACATTGCTCTTTATGAGATGCTTCATAGACCTTACATATTGAATCCTATATCATTTCATTGCTATTTCTGGTTCTCTCTTTCTCTCATCCTTCTATTTATCCACATATTATTTTGCTTCTTCGATCTATTCATAATCAGATTGGTTTTGTCTTTTACTTAATGCAAAAAAAATTCAGTTGCTATAATGATATGACCAATATATCATATCTTGACTGATTCTTTGGATCCAGATAATCCGAAGCGATGAGTTGGTTCTTAGTGCTATAGTTATTAGCTTATACTGTGGTCCGCCCATTTTTTTTTGAATCCTAAGCCTAAAAAACCCAACGAGTCGCACACTAAGCATAGCAATTATATCAAATGATCAATCAAATTTTTATTTAACCTTATAGAATTTCCTTAGAGAATTTATAACTGCTCATTTTTTTATTTTTATGTTCAATCAAAAAATAAAAGAATTTGTCATTTTTTGTTCTATCGCAGAATAGAACGTAAAGACAAGTAGAGTCTTATTCTTATTATTCTTCGTCTATAAATATCCAAATTTTGATTCCTAATACCCCATAGATAGTTCGAACTCTATAAGAGCAATACTCAATTTTCGCTCCAATGGTTTGTAGAGGAACCCTACCTTCTCGGATCCATTCGACACGTGCGATTTCTTTTCCGTCGATACGCCCTGCAATTTGTATTTGAATTCCTTTTGTATCCGCTTGCTCAGTTAATTCAATAGCCTTTTTCATTGCCTTTCGAAATGAAACTCGATTCTTTAATTGTCCGGCTATAAATTCGGCAAGAATATTAGGGTGCCCATAAGGATTTCCAATTCTTGTAATAGCAATGTTGAGTTTTCGGTTCATACAATTAAGTTCTTTTTGCACATTCATCTGTAGTTCTTCGAGTTTTCGTGGCTTATCTTCAATTAATAATTTAGGAAATCCCATATAGATTATAACCTGAATTAGATCCAGTCTTTTTTGAATCTCTATACGTGCAATTCCCTCGACACCAGAAGATAGTCTCATATTTTTTTGTACATAATTCTTGATACAGTCTCTTATTTTTTTATCTTCTTGTAGACCCTCGGAATACTTTTTCGGTTGTGCAAACCAAAGAGAATGATGACTTTGGGTTGTACCAAGTCTGAAACCAAGTGGATTTATTTTTTGTCCCATAATCCTCCACTACTATATATTAGGATATGTCATATTTGTGTTCTTATTTATCCCTTTTTTAGCCATCCTAGCCATCCGGTGTTTTTTGGTTTTGGGCGCAGCATATATCTGTCAAGTGGTTCAAATTCAAGATCTTTCAATGCAATAGTTAT